TTAAAAATAAGCTAATTTAAGCTTTTGGGTTCATACCCCAAATATAAAGGAAATACCTTTTTTTTAAATAAAGTGCCTGATTAAAGGATTATTCTGATAGGATAAATTAAGTAAACTATTTACCTTTATTAATTATATTTTATGGAATTAAACCACATCTAAAAGTATCAAAAACTATTGTGCATCTTACACTAAAATATATAAATTACATACATATTTATGTTTGTTTTAATTAATTAAATTTTTAATTTAAATAAAGAGTAAATTCTTATTTTATATTTTTTTTCTTATTAATTCTAATAAAATATTTTTTTTATTTATTTTATTTTTCAGAACTTTAATTTCTATTTCTTCTAATTCATGATTTGGATGTTGAATTGGATTAGAAATTAATCTTCTTAGATTTATCCCCCTAATTTCTAATTCTAATAATTTATTATCTACTGAAGCTTCATTAAAATATTTTTTAACCCAATCAATTGCATCTATTAATTTTCTTTTTACTATTTTAATAAAAATAATTTTAATAAAAAATTTTGAAATAAATAATTTTATTTCAATTATAATAAATTCTTCAATATTAATAAAAATAGGATCTACTCCATTTCATTTTTGATTCCCAAATATTGTTGAAGGATTAACTTGATTTAATAATTTTATTTTAATAACATGACAAAAAATTACCCCCATAATTCTTTTATCTTATTATTTTAATAAAAATTTTATTATCATTATTATTTTATTTAATATTATTATTGGAGCCATTGGAGGTCTTAATCAATCCTCATTACGTAAATTAATGGCCTTTTCTTCTATTAATAATTTAGGTTGAATATTATCTTCTCTTATAATTAGAGAAAATTTATGATTATTTTATATATTTTTATACTCATTTATAATTAGAATTATATGTTTTTTATTTCATATTTTAAATATATATTTTATTAATCAATTATTTATTAATAATATAAATTTTTTTATTAAAATTAATTTATTAATTAATTTTCTTTCATTAGGAGGATTACCCCCTTTCATTGGATTTTTCCCAAAATGAATTATTATTAATTTTTTAATTAATAATCAATTATATCTATTAATTTTTTTTTTTATAATAATAAGTTTAATTATATTATTTTTTTATATTCGTATTATTTACTCTGCTTTTATATTTAATTATTTAAAAATAAAATGATTTAAAATTTTTATTAAAAATAATTATTTTATAATTATTAACTTTTTTTCCTTTATTTCTTTAACCGGCATAATTTTTAGAACTTTTTTTTTTTATTAAAGTTAAGGTTTTAAGTTAAATATAAACTAATAATCTTCAAAATTATATATAAAGAAACTTCTTTAAGCCTTAACAGATTATATTTCTATTCCTTAAAATTTGCAATTTTATATCATTTTTGAATATAAAGCTATATATATATATATATATATATATATATATATATATATATATATAATTAATAAAAGAGAATATTCTCGTAAATAAATTTACAGTTTATCGCTTTAATCTCAGCCATTTTATTAGCGAAAATGACTTTATTCAACAAATCATAAAGATATTGGAACTTTATATTTTATTTTTGGTATTTGAGCAGGAATAGTAGGAACTTCTTTAAGATTATTAATTCGAGCAGAATTAGGAACCCCCGGATCTTTAATTGGTGATGATCAAATTTATAATACTATTGTAACTGCTCATGCTTTTATTATAATTTTTTTTATAGTAATGCCTATTATAATTGGAGGATTTGGAAATTGACTTATCCCTTTAATATTAGGAGCCCCTGATATAGCTTTCCCTCGAATAAATAATATAAGTTTTTGATTACTACCCCCCTCTTTAACTTTATTAATTTCAAGAAGAATTGTAGAAAATGGAGCAGGTACTGGATGAACAGTTTATCCCCCCCTTTCATCTAATATTGCCCATGGAGGTAGTTCTGTAGACTTAGCTATTTTTTCATTACATTTAGCTGGAATCTCATCAATTCTTGGAGCAATTAATTTTATTACAACAATTATTAATATACGTTTAAATAGATTATCTTTTGATCAAATACCTTTATTTATTTGAGCAGTAGGAATTACAGCATTCTTATTATTACTTTCATTGCCTGTATTAGCTGGAGCAATTACAATACTTTTAACTGATCGTAATTTAAATACATCATTTTTTGACCCTGCTGGTGGGGGAGATCCTATTTTATACCAACATTTATTTTGATTTTTTGGACATCCTGAAGTTTATATTTTAATTTTACCTGGATTTGGTATAATTTCTCATATTATTTCTCAAGAAAGAGGTAAAAAAGAAACATTTGGATGTTTAGGAATAATTTATGCTATATTAGCTATTGGATTATTAGGATTTATTGTTTGAGCTCATCATATATTTACGGTTGGAATAGATATTGATACACGAGCTTATTTTACATCAGCAACTATAATTATTGCAGTTCCTACAGGAATTAAAATTTTTAGTTGATTAGCAACTTTCCATGGAACTCAAATTAATTATTCCCCCTCTATTTTATGAAGATTAGGATTTGTATTTTTATTTACAGTCGGAGGATTAACAGGTGTAATTTTATCTAATTCTTCAATTGATATTACTTTACATGATACTTATTATGTTGTAGCTCATTTTCATTATGTTTTATCTATAGGAGCAGTATTTGCTATTTTAGGGGGATTTATTCATTGATACCCCTTATTTACAGGTCTTTCTTTAAATCCATATATATTAAAAATTCAATTTTTTATTATATTTATTGGAGTAAATCTAACTTTTTTTCCTCAACATTTTTTAGGGTTAGCTGGAATACCTCGTCGTTATTCTGATTATCCTGACTCATATATTTCATGAAATGTAATTTCATCTTTAGGATCATATATTTCTTTATTAGCAGTAATATTTATATTAATCATTATTTGAGAATCTATAATTAATCAACGTATTGCATTATTTACTTTAAATTTATCTTCTTCTATTGAATGATTCCAAAATCTTCCACCAGCTGAACATTCATATAATGAACTACCAATTTTAAGTAATTTCTAATATGGCAGATTATATGTAATGGATTTAAACCCCATTTATAAAGGACTATCCTTTTTTTAGAAATGGCAACATGATCTAATTTAAATTTACAAAATGGGGCTTCTCCTTTAATAGAACAAATCATTTTTTTCCATGATCATACATTAATTATTCTAATTATAATTACAATTTTAGTAGGATATTTAATATCAAATTTATTATTTAATAAATACATTAATCGATTTTTATTAGAAGGACAAATAATTGAATTAATTTGAACTATTTTACCAGCTATTACTTTAATTTTTATTGCTTTACCCTCATTACGACTATTATACTTATTAGATGAATTAAATAATCCTTTAATTACTTTAAAATCTATTGGACATCAATGATATTGAAGATATGAATATTCTGATTTTCATAATATTGAATTTGATTCCTATATAATTCCTTCTAATGAATTATCTATAAATAATTTTCGTTTATTAGATGTTGATAATCGAATTGTATTACCAATAAACAATCAAATTCGAATTATAGTTACTGCTACTGATGTTATTCATTCATGAACTATTCCTTCTTTAGGGGTAAAAGTAGATGCTAATCCAGGACGATTAAACCAAACCAATTTTTTTATTAATCGTCCTGGAATTTTTTATGGACAATGTTCAGAAATTTGTGGAGCTAATCACAGTTTTATGCCTATTGTAATTGAAAGAATTTCAATTAAAAATTTTATTAATTGAATTAATAATTATTCTTCATTAGATGACTGAAAGCAAGTACTGGTCTCTTAAACCATTTTATAGTAAATTAGCAACTACTTCTAATGAATACAAAGAATTAGTTAAAATATAACATAAATATGTCAAATTTAAATTATTATATAATATAATATTCTTTTATTCCACAAATAATACCTATTAATTGATTAATGTCTTTTTTTTTTTTTTGTATTATTTATTTAATTTTTAATATTATAAATTATTATATTTTTAATATCAAAATTTCAAATAAAAATAATAATTTAAATTTTAAATTAAAAAACTTAAATTGAAAATGATAAGTAATTTATTTTCAATTTTTGATCCATCTACTAATTTATTTAATATCCCATTTAACTGAATTAGAACAATTTTAGGAATTATATTTATTCCTTATTCATTTTGATTAATTCCTAATCGTCATTTTTTTTTTTGAAATTTTATTTTATCTAAATTACACAATGAATTTAAAACTTTATTAAAAAATAATTACTTTCAAGGATCAACTTTTATTTTTATTTCAATATTTTCATTTATTTTATTTAATAATTTTTTAGGATTATTCCCTTATATTTTTACTAGTACTAGTCATTTAACTTTATCATTATCAATTTCTCTTCCTTTATGACTTAGATTTATAATTTATGGATGAATTAATAATTCTCAACATATATTTATTCATATAATTCCCCAAGGAACCCCAAGAATTTTAATGCCATTCATAGTATTAATTGAAACTATTAGAAATATCATTCGACCTGGGACTTTAGCAGTTCGTTTAACAGCTAATATAATTGCAGGACATTTATTAATAACTCTTTTAAGAGGAACAGGATCAAATATACCATCCTATTTTATTATAATTCTTATCTTAATTCAAATTCTTTTATTAATTTTAGAATCAGCAGTTGCGGTAATTCAATCATATGTTATTGCAATTTTAAGAACTTTATACTCTAGAGAAGTTAATTAAATGAAACCAAATTTTAATCATCCATTTCACTTAGTAGATTATAGCCCATGACCTTTAACAGGAGCTATTGGAGTAATAATTTTAGTTACAGGAATAGTAAAATGATTTCATAATTTCAATATAAATTTATTAATTTTAGGATATTTAATTGTTATTCTAACAATATATCAATGATGACGAGATATTTGTCGTGAAGGAACTCTTCAAGGAAAACACACCATTTTAGTGACCAAAGGACTTCGATGAGGAATAATTTTATTTATTATTTCTGAAATTTTTTTTTTTATTTCTTTTTTTTGAGCTTTTTTTCATAGAAGTCTTGCACCTAATATTGAAATTGGAGCTATTTGACCTCCTACTAATATTACTCCCTTTAATCCTTTCCAAATTCCACTTTTAAATACAATTATTTTAATTAGATCAGGAGTTTCTGTTACATGAGCTCATCATGCCATTATAGAAAATAATAATTCTCAAATAACTCAAGGATTATTTTTTACAATTATTTTAGGAATTTACTTTACTATTTTACAAGCTTATGAATATTTTGAAGCTCCTTTTACTATCGCAGATAGAATTTATGGTTCAACTTTTTTTATAGCAACAGGATTTCATGGATTACATGTAATTATTGGAACATTATTTTTATTAATTTGTTTAATTCGACATTTAAATAATCATTTTTCTCAAAATCATCATTTTGGATTTGAAGCAGCAGCATGATATTGACATTTTGTAGATGTAGTTTGATTATTCCTTTATATTTCAATTTATTGATGAGGAAATTAATTATTTATATAATATATTTAGTATATTTGACTTCCAATCAAAAAGTTTAATAATTTTAATATAAATAATCATTTTAATATTAAATATTTTTTTACTAATTATATTAATTTCCAATATTATAATATTTTTATCATTAATTTTATCAAAAAAAACTTTTTCAGATCGAGAAAAATCATCACCATTTGAATGTGGATTTGACCCAAAATCCTCAGCACGAATTCCTTTTTCCCTTCATTTTTTTTTAATTACAGTAATTTTTTTAATTTTTGATGTAGAAATTGCTCTTATATTTCCTATTATCCCTTTATTTAAAATAGTAAATTTTATTTTCTGAACAAAAATTAGATTTTTTTTTATTTTAATTTTATTAATTGGTTTATATCATGAATGAAATCAAAATATATTAAATTGAACTAATTAGGATTATAGTTTATATAAAACATTTGACTTGCATTCAAAAAATATTAAATATTTAATTTATCTTAAATAAAATAAATAAGAAGCAAAATTGCATTTAATTTCGACTTAAAAGATAGAGTTTAATAACTCCTTATTTATTAATTGAAACCAAAAAGAGGTATATCACTGTTAATGATAAAATTGAATATTATATTCCAATTAAATCTTAAGAAATATAAAGATTAAAAATAAGCTGCTAACTTAATTTTTAGTGGTTAAATTCCATTAATATTTCTGTTTATATAGTTTAATATTAAAACTTTACATTTTCATTGTAATAATAAAAAATAATTTTTTTATAAATATTTACATTTAAAGATAAATTTATCTCCTTAATATCTTCAATATTATGCTCTAATAAATAAGCTATTTAAATTATTCCTATATTTAAATTTCTAAAAATAAAAAAATAAATATAATAAATATTATTCATATAAAAAATCTATATAAATAAATTTTAAAATTATTTATTTGATATATACCATAAAATACAGAATATTTTTTAATAATTTCTATTATCCCTCATCCACTATATAATTCTCTTCATCCTAAATCAATACTCTTAATTAAATTTTGCCCAAAATTAAGAAAATAATAATTTACCCCATATGTAGATAAACTAGGCATAAATCATATTATTCTTAAAAAATTTCTTAAATTATAAGTTATAATAAATTTATTTACAGAATAAATTTTTATATTACTAATTAAATAACCTATTAAACCCCCCAATAATCTAACATAAATTACTATTATTTTTAAATTAAAAGGTAAATAAATCATATAAGGATAAGAAAAAATTATTCATCTTAAAAATCTTCCTCTAACAACTCTTATAAATAATAAAATAAATATTCTTTTTAATATAGTATAATCTTCATCATATAAATTATAAATACTAATTAAATTATAATCATTAACTATTAAATACATAATTAATCGAAAAGTATAATATATAGTCAATCCTGTAGATAAATAATATAAAATAAAAACTAAAAAATTTAAATTACTAAATCTAACTAATTCTAAAATTAAATCTTTTGAATAAAATCCAGCTAAAAAAGGAATACCACATAAAGCTATATTAGAAATATTTATACATAAAGAAGTTAAAGGAATAAAAAATCTAATTCCCCCCATAAAACGAATATCTTGTATATCATTTATTATATGAATAATCACACCAGCACATATAAATAATAAAGCTTTAAATATAGCATGAGTTAATAAATGAAAAAAAGCTAAATCAGGTAAGCCTATTCTTAAAATTCTTATTATCAATCCTAATTGTCTTAAAGTAGATAAAGCAATAATTTTTTTTAAATCAAATTCATAATTAGCTGAAACTCCCGCCATAAATATAGTTAACCCTGATAATAATAATAATAATTTTAAAAAAAATGTATTTACTAATAATATATTAAACCGAATTAATAAATAAACTCCAGCTGTAACTAATGTAGAAGAATGAACTAAAGCTGATACTGGGGTTGGAGCAGCTATAGCTGCAGGTAATCAAGATCTAAAAGGAATTTGTGCACTTTTAGTTATAGCTGCTATAATAATTATTCTTCTAATTATAACTATTTCTAAATCATTATTTATAAACTCCAAATAAAAAATATAATTTCATCTTCCATAATTTATTATTCAAGCAATAACTATTAAAATAAAAACATCTCCAATTCGATTAGATAAAGCAGTTAATATTCCAGCATTATAAGATTTTAAATTTTGATAATAAATTACTAAACAATAAGACACCAACCCAAGACCATCTCATCCTAATAAAATTCTAATAATATTTGGACTAATAATTAATAATATTATTGAAAAAACAAATAATAATACTAAAATAATAAATCGTCTTAAATTTAATTCAGATCTTATATATCTTTTTCTATAATAAATAACAACAGAAGAAATTAATAACACAAATATTATAAATAATAAAGATATTCAATCTAATAAAATAGATATAGTAATTATTATGGAATTAAAAGAAATAATTTCTCACTCTAAAAAAATAATAATATTATTTATAATAAAATATATTATAAAAAAAAAATTCAATATTATTATTAAAAATAAAAATATAAATGAAATAAAACAAATAGAATAATTTTTAAAATTTATAATTTAAAATGAAAATAAATCATATTTTTGACACCACAAATCAATATTTTAATTAAATTATTTAAATAAAATCAAATTATTATATAATCAACCTTTATAATTAAAATATTTAAAGGCAATCAATGTAATATTAATATTAAATATTCTCGAGAAACTCCTGTATAATAGCTATAAACTCCTGAATAATACTTTCCATGTTGAATGTAAGAATATAAGTATAATCTATAACCAGCACTAAAAAAAGAAATTAATATTAATATAATTATAGAAATTCAAGATCATCTTATTATTCTATTAATTAATCTAATTTCCCCTATTAAATTTAATCTAGGGGGGGCAGCTATATTAGAAGATATTAATAAAAATCATCACAATCTTATAGAAGGTATAAAATTTATTATACCTTTATTAATATATAATCTTCGACTATGTAATCGTTCATAATTAATATTAGCTAAACAAAATATACCTGATGAACATAAACCATGACCAATTATTAAAATATAAGATCCAATAAATCCTCAATAATTTATAACCATAATCCCACTAATTACAATTCTTATATGTGCAACAGAAGAGTAAGCAATTAATGACTTAATATCTACTTGACAAAAACATTTTAATCTAATATAAAATCCCCCAATTAATCTAATAACAATTCAAATATAATTTAATTGTAAATTAATTTCCTGTAAAAAAATTATTAAACGTAATAATCCATAACCTCCTAATTTTAATATAATTCCAGCTAAAATCATTGACCCCGAAACAGGAGCTTCAACATGAGCCTTAGGAAGTCATAAATGAACAAAATATATAGGTATTTTTACTAAAAAAGCTAAAATCATAGAAATATATAATATATATATATCTAAATTAATAAATTTCAATATATAAATTATTATTCTTTGAATTTCTCTATAAATAAAAAAAATTCCTATTAATAAAGGTAAAGAAACAAATAAAGTATAAAATAATAAGTATATCCCTGCTTGAATTCGTTCTGGTTGATACCCTCACCCAATAATTAATATTAAAGTAGGAATTAATCTACCTTCAAAAAATAAATAAAATAAAAATATATTTATTACTCTAAAAGTTAAATATAATATAATTAATAAAAAAACAACATTAAATAAAAAAAAATTTGTGTAAAAATTTATTTTATATAAATTTTCTCTTGCTATAATTATTAAAATAGAAATTCAAATTCTTAATAAAATCAATCCATAAGATATAATATCACATCCTAATATATAACTTAAATTACAAAATAAATTTAATTTTATTCTTAAATTTATAAATAAAAATATTATAAAAAATAATATTATTTGAACCATTCAAAATATATTTTTTATAAAACAAAAAGGAATTATAAAAATTATTATTATTAAAAACTTTATCATTATATTTATTAATGTATTATATTAATTATAATAAATTAAATCTCTGAAAATAATCATTCCCATGAGTTCGAATTATAGATACTAAAATAGACAATCCTAAAACCCCCTCACAAACAGAAAAAACCAAAAATAACATTAATATATATATATCATATTCAATAAAACTTAAATAAATTATTATAAAAAAAAAAATTCCTAAAACAATAAATTCTAATCTTAATAAAACAATTAATAAATGTTTATGTTTAGAAATAAAAATTAAATTACCTACAATAAATATAATAATAAAAACAAATCACATATTTAAAATTATCATTTATAGTTTTTATAGTTTAAAAAAAATATTGGTCTTGTAAATCAAAGTTAAGTAATTTATTTTAAAAACTTCAAAGAAAAAGAATATCTTTATCAATAATCTCCAAAATTATTATTTTATTTAAACTATTCTTTGTTTTGAAATAATAAAAATAATTTTTTCTATATTAATAATTATTTTTTCTATTATTATAATTTCTATAAATAATCCACTTTCTATAGGATTAATAATTTTAATCCAAACATTATTAACATGCTTATTATCAGGTATAATAATTAAAACTTATTGATTTTCTTATATTCTATTTTTAACTTTTTTAGGGGGATTATTAGTATTATTTATTTATGTATCTAGAATTGCCTCTAATGAAATATTTAATTTTTCATTTAATTTAAAATATACTTTTTTTATTTTATTTTCTAGAATTTGAATAATCAAATTTATATATATAAATAATATAACATGAATAAATTTATCAATAAACTCAGAAATAGATAATTTTTTAAATTTATCATTATTTATTAATAATGAAAATAAAATTAATTTAAGAAAATTATATAATAATCAAACATTTATATTAATAATAATATTAATTATTTATTTATTTATTACCTTAATTGCTGTAGTTAGAATTACTAATATTTTTTATGGCCCTTTACGATCTTCCTCAATATAATTTTAATGACAAATAATTTTTTTAAAAATATTCGAAAAACACACCCCATTATTAAAATTATTAATGGATCATTAATTGATTTACCTTCCCCATCTAATATTTCAGCTTGATGAAATTTTGGCTCTTTATTAGCTTTATGTTTAATTGTACAAATTTTAACTGGATTATTTTTAACAATATATTATACTGCTAATATTGAATTAGCATTTTTTAGAGTAAATTATATTTGTCGAAATGTAAATTATGGTTGACTAATTCGAACACTCCATGCTAATGGAGCATCTTTTTTTTTTATTTGTATTTATTTACATATTGGACGAGGAATTTATTATGAATCATTTAATTTAAAATATACATGATTAGTAGGTGTAATCATTTTATTTTTATTAATAGCAACAGCTTTTATAGGATATGTTTTACCTTGGGGACAAATATCTTTTTGAGGGGCTACTGTTATTACAAATCTTCTTTCAGCTATTCCTTATTTAGGAACAATACTAGTAAATTGAATTTGAGGGGGATTTGCAGTAGATAATGCAACTTTAACCCGATTTTATACCTTTCACTTTTTACTTCCTTTTATTATTTTAATAATAACTATAATTCACTTATTATTCCTACATCAAACAGGTTCTAATAATCCTTTAGGACTAAATAGCAATTTAGATAAAATCCCTTTTCATCCTTTTTTTACTTATAAAGATTTATTCGGATTTATTATTTTATTATTCCTATTAACTATTTTAACATTAACAAATCCTTATTTATTAGGAGATCCTGATAATTTTATTCCTGCCAATCCTTTAGTAACTCCAGTACATATTCAACCTGAATGATATTTTTTATTTGCTTATGCAATCCTCCGATCTATTCCTAATAAATTAGGAGGAGTAATTGCTTTAGTAATGTCAATTTTAATTTTAATTATCTTACCATTCACCTTTAATAAAAAAATTCAAGGAATTCAATTTTATCCTCTTAATCAAATTTTATTTTGATCATTATTAACAATTATTATTTTATTAACATGAATTGGAGCACGACCTGTTGAAGCCCCATATATTATTACAGGACAATTATTAACTATTTTCTATTTTTCTTATTTCATATTAAACCCAATTATAAGAAAATATTGAGATAGTATTTTATTCAATAATTAATTAATGAGCTTGTAAAAGCATTTGTTTTGAAAACTTAAGAAAGAATAATTATTCTATTAATTTATACTAAAAAAAAATCAACTACATTAAAAAAATTTTAAATCCTAAATAAAATAATAAAAAATTCAATGAAATAGGTAAATATCTTTTTCAAGCTAAATATATTAACTTATCATATCGATATCGAGGTAAAGTACCTCGTACTCAAATAAATAAAAAAGAAATAAAAGTTAATTTTAAATAAAATATAATAGTTAAATTATACCCACCTATATAAATTAAAACAAACAATAAACTTATAAACAAAATTCTCGAATATTCAGCTAAAAAAATTAAAGCAAATCCTCCACTTCTATATTCTAAATTAAATCCAGAAACTAATTCTCTTTCCCCCTCAGCAAAATCAAAAGGAGTTCGATTAGTTTCAGCCAATCTTGATCTTATTCAACATAATCTTAATGGAAATATTAAAATAACAAATCAAATAATATTTTGATAATAAAAAAATCTGATTAAATTAAAATCTATAATTATAATAATTCTAGATATTAAAATTAAAGCTAAACTAACTTCATAAGAAATAGTTTGAGCTACTGAACGCAATCCCCCTAATAAAGCATAATTTGAATTCGAAGATCATCCAGCTACTATAACAGTATAAACCCCTAATCTTGTACAAGATAAAAAAAATAAAACACCTAAATTAAATCTAATTAAATTAAAATAATAAGGAATTAATATTCAAATTATTAAAGATAAAATAAAACCAATAACAGGAGAAAAATAATAAGCTAAATAATTAGAAAAATTAGGATAAATTTGTTCTTTAGTAAATAACTTAATAGCATCAGAAAAAGGCTGTAAAATCCCAATTAACCCTAATTTATTAGGACCTTTACGAATCTGAATATATCCTAAAACTTTTCGTTCTAATAAAGTTAAAAAAGCAACACCAATTAATACCCCAATAATTAAAATTAACAAACCAATAATAATTATATAAATATCATATATATATATCATTACTATCTATATAAATAAATTATATATTTATGAATTCTAAAATCATTACATTTTTCTGCCAAAATAGCTAAAATAATATTTAATTATTAATTTATAACTATTTTAATAAAATTCAAAAAAAAATAAATTTAATTTAAATATTTAATCCTTTCGTACTAAAATATTTTATTTTTTTAAAAGATAGAAACCAACCTGGCTTACACCGGTTTGAACTCAGATCATGTAAGATTTTAATGATCGAACAGATCAAAAATTTTAAACTTCTGCATTTAATTTTTATCTTAATCCAACATCGAGGTCGCAAACTCTTTTTTTTATGTGAACTAAAAAAAAAAATTACGCTGTTATCCCTAAGGTAATTTTTTCTTATAATCAATAAAATTGGATCATTTATTCAAATATAATTTGTAGTTAATAAAAAAAAGTTTCTTATATTTTTTTGTCACCCCAACAAAATAATTTAATAAATTTTAATTTATATAATTTATAAATAATCTTAATTTAAATAAATTATAAAACTCTATAGGGTCTTCTCGTCTTTTTAATTTATTTTAACTTTTTAAATAAAAAATTAAATTCTATTTATAATTAAGAGACAGTTTATATTTCATCCAATCTTTCATACAAGTCATCAATTAAATGACTAATGATTATGCTACCTTTGTACAGTCAAAATACTGCAGCCCTTTAATATAAAATCAGTGGGCAGATTAGACTTTATATTATTTTCAAAAAGACATGTTTTTGATAAACAAGTGAATATAAAATTTTGCCGAATTCCTTTTAATTAATTTATTTATATTATTTTATATTATAATTTTAATTATCTATATACTAATTTTATCATTATAATTAATATTATTTTATTAATTATTTTATTTTTATAAAAATATAAAATTTAAATTAAATTTTATTTTTAATGAAATTATTTTATAATAAATTAAAATTTTTTAACAATATAAATTATATAATTTTCAATAAATATTAAATTTATTTTATATAAATTTAATTTAAAGCTTATCCCTTAAAATATAAAATTTAATAAAAAAAAAATTAATTAATTAATTTTTTTTTTATTAAATTTAAAATTAAATTTTTTTCTAAAAAAACTAGATATCTTTAAAAACGATTAACATTTCATTTCCAATTAATTATTTAAAATATTTATGCCACAATAACTTTATTAATTAATTATCTCTTTTAAATTCGAGAATTTTTTATTTAAAAATATTTTTTAATAAACTCTGATACACAAGATACATTAAATTAAAATTACTTATAAATAATTTATTATTTATTATATTTCAAAATTCTTTTACAATACTACTTCCCTATAAAATTTAAAATTTTTTCTTAAAAAATACTTTAACCCCCATTAAATATTTTATTTAAAAATTTTTTTATTAAAATTAATTTATTAATTTACCCCCCTCAAATTAATTATATTATAATATCTTTTCAATGTAAATGAAATACTTTTACCAAGCTCTAATTTGTTCTTTCTAGAAACACTTTCCAGTACCTCTACTTTGTTACGACTTATTTCAACTTATTAATTATATGAAAGCGACGGGCAATATGTACATATTTTAATTTTTAATCATTTTACTAAATTAAATAAAATTACACTTAAATCCACTTTCAATTAATTTTTACAAATTAATATTCATTTAAATAAATTTATTGTAATCCATTATATTCTTAATTATAATCTGCATCTTGATCTGATTTAATTTATTATAAAAATTTTTAAATATTAATATTATTAAAAAATATTTTTTTAACAACGATATACAAAATTATAAATTAAGTAAATTTATTCGTGGATTATCAATTATTAAACAGATTCCTCTAAATGAACTAAAATACCGCCAAATTATTTAAGTTTAAATAAATAATTATTTACTATTTTAGTATATAAATTTTAAATTTTAATAATAGGGTATCTAATCCTAGTTTTTTATAAAATTTAGTAAATCACAATCTTATTATAAAATTTAATTAAATTAAAATTTCACCTAATAATCTAAAATTTAAAATATAAAATATAATTGTTAATTATTACTAATAAAATTTAATTTAATCTTTGTGTAACCGCAACTGCTGGCACAAAATTTGTTATTAATTCAAGTATTACTAAATCTTAATTTCTTAAATAATTTAATATTAATTACTACAATATTAAAATTATTATTAAAATAATTATAAATTAACACTAAAATTTATATGTAAAATAAACTTTAAATAAAATTAATAAACCATAAAAAATTTATTTATATACACAAATTTTTAAATAGATTTTTTTTTTTTTTTTTTTATATTAAAATATTTAATATAAATTATTAAATTTTAAATAATTTCTTTTTCTTTCTTTTTATAATATCTATATTAAATACAAAATTAAAAATTAAGCAATTAATATTCGTAAAAATTACAATATATTAATATAATTAATTTTAATTTTCTTAATAAGTTAGTGTATTAATATATATATATATACATATAAATATTTAATATATATATATATATATATATAATAATTAATTAATTTATTTATGATTTAACCCCAATGTTAATAATTTTTCTAATAATAATAAATAATAAAA